CAGGGAATAGTTTAGTTAGAATTTCAGCTTTGGGTGCTGATGGCGGAGTTAGTCTCCTTCCTTGAGTCTTAGGGAGGGGGTGGTCCTCCTTTTCTGGTTTACAAGACCAGGGTATTTTATATACTACAAAGACTCTTCACTTTAATAGGTTGTTTTCGATGATGCTAGTGATGGGTATCAGTACTAGAATGATTAGGAAGTATAAGATGGAGGCTAGTTGACCGATGACGATGAATGGGTGTTCTACGGGTTGTCCTCCGATTCATGTTAGTGTAATAAGGTCTGCTACTAGTATTCAGAATAGGCATTGGCTTAGTGGTCGAAATATTATGCTTCGTTGTTTGGATGTGTGTAGTATGGGCATTAAGATTAGGATTAGGATGGAGGCTACTAGAGCTAACACTCCTCCTAGTTTATTAGGAATTGAGCGTAGGATGGCGTAGGCGAATAAGAAGTACCACTCTGGTTTAATATGGGGTGGGGTGTTTAGTGGGTTTGCTGGAGTGTAGTTGTCTGGGTCTCCTAGTAGGTCTGGTGAGAATAGTACTAGGATTAGTAGGATTAGTATTATAAATAAGGCTCCTAGAATGTCTTTAATAGTGTAGTATGGGTGAAATGGAATTTTGTCTATGTCTGATGAAATTCCGGTGGGGTTATTGGATCCGGTTTCGTGTAGGAATAGGAGATGTACGGTTGCGAGGGCGGTAATGATGAAAGGTAGGATAAAGTGAAAGGCGAAGAATCGTGTGAGGGTTGCTTTGTCGACGGAAAAACCCCCTCAGATTCATTCTACGAGGTCTGTTCCGATATAGGGGATAGCTGATAGAAGATTTGTGATGACCGTAGCTCCTCAGAATGATATTTGTCCTCAGGGCAGGACGTAGCCTATGAAGGCTGTTGCTATAACGGTAAATAGTAGGATTACTCCAATGTTTCATGTTTCTAGGAACATATAGGATCCGTAGTATAGGCCTCGGCCCACGTGGATGAACAGGCAAATAAAGAATATGGATGCTCCGTTTGCATGTAGGTAGCGAATAACTCATCCATAGTTTACGTCTCGACAGATGTGTGCTACTGATGAGAAAGCTGTTGTTGTGTCTGATGTGTAATGTATTGCTAAGAATAGGCCTGTTAGGATTTGTAAGATTAGGCAGATGCCTAGGAGGGAACCGAAGTTTCATCATGATGAGATGTTTGAGGGGGTTGGGAGGTCAATGAATGCGTTGTTGATAATTTTTATTAGTGGGTGTGATTTTCGGATGTTGGTAATTAAGGTTCTTGTAGTTGAAGTACAACGATGATTTTTCATATCATTGGTCGTGGTTAGATTCCATGTGAGAATAATGACAATGTATATTGCATTTATTTTAAGTACTATTTTTGTTATTGGGTTTGTTGGTTTTTCTTCTAAGCCTTCTCCTATTTATGGTGGACTTGGGTTGATTGTAAGTGGTGGAGTTGGTTGTGGTATTGTATTGAATTTTGGTGGGTCTTTTTTAGGTTTAATGGTGTTTTTGATTTATTTGGGGGGTATGTTGGTGGTTTTTGGTTATACTACTGCTATGGCTACTGAGATGTACCCTGAGGTTTGAGTTTCTAATAAGACTGTTCTTGGAGCATTTGTTTCTGGTTTAATAATGGAGTTTTGTATGGTTTATTATGCGTTGAAAGAGGAGGAAGTAGAAATTATCTTTAAGTTTAATGGGCTTGGGGATTGAGTAATTTATGATACGGGTGATTCAGGGTTTTTTAGTGAGGAAGCTATGGGGATTGCTGCTTTATATAGTTATGGTACTTGATTGGTTATTGTTACTGGCTGATCATTGCTTATTGGAGTTGTTGTTATTATAGAGATTACTCGTGGTAATTAAATAGTATTATGCTGATTATAATAGTGATTAGAAAGGAGAGGAAATATAGTTTGATTAGGCCTTTTTGATTTGATACTATGATTGATATTTTTATTTGGATGTAAGAGGTTGTTTTTGGTAGGATGGTTTCTAGTCAAATTAAGTCTAGTAATGATGATGCGGATTTTTGGCTTATAGATAGGTTGTGGTATGTTGGTAGGCGGTGTATGATGGAGGGGTAATATCCTAGTATGTTGGAAAATTTGTATGTTTGTGATGGGTATTTAAATTTTAGGTAGTGGGTTGTGTTGTTTAGCTCTAGGGCTAGTATGAAGCCTATGATGGTTACGATTAGGGCTGTTATTTTTATGTAAAGGGGTATTGTCATGTTTGGTACTGTTATTGGTGGGATGTTGTTGGAGATGATAAAACCGGCGAAAATGCTTCCGATTAAGAGGCGTTTAATAGAGTTAATTAGTAGGGGGTTGTTTTCATTGATTAAGACTAGGGGCGGGAAACGTGGCTGTCCTAGAAATGTAAAGAAGATAATTCGAGTGCTGTAGGCAGCGGTTAGGGATGTGGCAATTAATGTTATTAGTAGGGCTCAGGCGTTTGTGTAGGATGTATTTGCTGTTTCAATGATAAGGTCTTTTGAGTAGAATCCTGTGAGATAAGGCATTCCTGTTAATGCCAGGCTTCCAATAATTAGTGCTGTTGTTGTGAATGGTATTGTTTTATACAGTCCGCCTATTTTTCGGATGTCTTGTTCGTCATTGAGGCTGTGGATAATGGATCCGGAGCATATGAATAGTATTGCTTTGAAGAAAGCGTGCATGCAGATGTGGAGAAATGCTAGGTGGGGTTGGTTAATGCCGATTGTCACCATCATCAAGCCTAGTTGGCTTGAAGTTGAGAAGGCTACGATCTTTTTGATATCATTTTGTGTGGTTGCGCATAGTGCTGTAAATAGGGTGGTAATAGCTCCTAGGCATAGTGTTATGGTTTGAACTAGTTTGTTAGTTTCTATTAAGGGGTAGAAGCGGATGAGTAGGAATACCCCCGCTACTACTATTGTACTGGAGTGTAGTAATGCTGATACGGGAGTTGGGCCTTCTATTGCTGAGGGTAATCAGGGGTGTAGTCCGAATTGAGCTGATTTTCCTGCTGCAGCTAGGAGTAGGCCGATTAATGGTATGTTTGGGCACTCATTGTTTAGTATAAAGATTTGTTGAAAATCTCATGCGTTTGAGTGGGATAGGAATCATGCTATGGATAGGACAAATCCAATGTCTCCGATGCGGTTGTATAGGATTGCTTGTAGTGCGGCTGTGTTGGCGTCTGTTCGTCCGTGTCATCATCCGATTAGCAAGAATGATATGATTCCTACGCCCTCTCATCCGATAAAGAGTTGGAAGAGGTTGTTGGCGGTTACGAGGATTATTATAGTGATTAAGAATAGTAGTAGGTATTTAAAGAATCGGTTGATGAAGGGGTCTGAGTGTATATATCATATGGAGAATTCTATAATTGATCATGTGACGAATAGTGCTACGGGAATAAATATTACTGAGAAATAGTCTATTTTGAAGCTAAGGGAGAGTTCTACGGTTTGTAGAGTTATTCAGTGTCAGTTTGAAATAATTATTTCTTGGCCTGTGTGGATAAATATTAGTAAGGGGACTAGGCTGAGAGTGAAGGCGTAGGATACGGTGGTTTTTACGTAGTTGGGGTAAAGGTTAGTTTTGTAGATGTTTGAGTTGGATATTATAATTGGGATGGTTAGAATAGTTAGTGTGGTTAGTGTGAGTGAGGCGAATGGGTTTATTACTTTTATTTGGAGTTGCACCAATTTTTTGGTTCCTAAGACCAATGGATAACTGCCATCCTTTAAAAGTTGAAAAAGCCACATTTTTAAGTGTGGAAGCATGAGTTAGCAGTTCTTTCAAACTTTTTCGGTAGATAAGAATATTTAATTTTCTATCACTAGATTCACAATCTAGGGTTTTTATTAAACTATATCTACAGTAGAGGGGTCCTAGGATCATTTTAGGGTTTAAGGTCAGTAGTAGTAGTGGTAGAATATGTAGGGCTATGAGGGCGTTTTCTCGTGTGAATGTTGGTTTGATGTTGTTAATGTGGTGGGTGTATTTTCCTCGTTGTGTTATGATTAATATGTAGAGGGAGTAGAGGGCTGTAATTATTATGTTTATTCCTATGAGAATAATTGTGATGTTGGATCATGAAAATGATGCTGTAATGATAAATAATTCTCCGATTAGATTGATGGATGGGGGTAGGGCTAGGTTTGTGAGGCTTGCTATTAATCATCATGTTGCTATGAGTGGTAGGAGTGTTTGCAGTCCTCGGGCTAGGATTATGGTTCGGCTGTGTACTCGTTCATAATTAGTGTTGGCTAGGCAGAATAGTATGGAGGATGTTAATCCGTGGGCAATTATGAGAGCTGTGGCTCCTATGAAGCTTCAGGGGGTTTGAATTATGATTGCTACGATCACAAGTGCTATATGACTTACTGATGAATAGGCGATTAGGGATTTTAGGTCGGTTTGACGTAGGCAGATAGAGCTGGTTATGATTATACCTCATATAGAAAGCATGAGGAATGGATAGGCTATGTAGTTTGTTAGTGGGTTTAGAATGGTAGTGATTCGCATTATGCCATAGCCTCCGAGTTTTAGCAGTACGGCTGCAAGTACTATTGAACCTGCAATGGGGGCTTCTACATGGGCTTTTGGCAGTCAAAGATGGAGTCCATACAGAGGTATTTTTACTATAAAGGCTATGATGCATGCTAATCATATGAAAATGTTTGATCAAGAGTTGGATAATGGGTGGGATCAGTAATGGATAATTAAGAAGTTTAGTGAGCCTGTGGTATTTTGGATATAAACTAGTGCTACTAGCAGTGGTAGGGATCCTGCTAGGGTGTAGAATAGGAAGTAAAGTCCTGCATTGAGTCGTTCTGTTTGGTTTCCTCAGCGTGTGATGATGATTAGTGTGGGTACTAGTGTTGCTTCGAATAGGATATAGAATAAGATTAGTTCGGTGGCGGTGAAGGTTATAATTAGAAATAGTTGTAGTAGGATTAGTATGGTAATATATAGTTTTTTTCGGGTTGTAGTTTCTTTTGATAGGTGGGATTGGCTAGCTATTAGTATAAGGGGGAGGAGTCATGTGGTTAGAACTAGTAGGGGTGTTGATAGTGAGTCGGAGAAAAATGTTAAGGAAAAATTAAGGCTGTTTTCGCCTAGTTGATTTAGTAGGGAGAGACTGATTAGGCTAATGAGGAGGCTATGTACTGTTGCATTAATTCAGATTATGTTGTGTTTAGATATTCATGTTATGGGCAGTAGTATTGTTGTCGGGATGATAATTTTTAGCATTGTAAGAGGTTTAGGTTTTGGACGTAATCGGTACCGTATGTGTTGGATACTATTACTAGTAGTGATAGGCCTAGTGCGGTTTCGCAGGCTGCAAATACTAGTAAAATAATGGGTATTATGCTAGCTAGGGTAAAGTGTGTGTTTAAGACAATTAGAGTTGATATGATGAATAGTGATAGTATTATTCCCTCTAGGCATAGTAGTGAAGATATTAAGTGAGATCGATATATAAGTAATCCTGCAAGGGCAATTGCGAATGCTACAATGATGTTTATGTATACTAATGGCACTTGATAATTATGAAGTAAATCATAGTCTAATGAGTCGAAATCATTTGTTTTGTTTTAAACTAATTATCATATTCTGTTCATTCTAGGCCTTTTTGGGTTCATTCGTATGCTAGGCTTGCTGCTAGTAGAGTAAGAAGGAATAGTGCTGTTGTAAGTATTGTTTTTAGATTGTTTGTTTGGGATGCTCATGGTAGGGGAAGGAGAAGGGCGATTTCTAGATCAAAAAGGAGAAATGTAATGGCTACTAGGAAAAATTTTATTGAGAATGGGAGGCGTGCTGATCCTATGGGGTCAAACCCGCATTCGTATGGGCTTGTTTTTTCTGAATATGCGTTTAGCTGGGGTAGTCAGAATGCGATTAGTACGAGTAAGGAGGCTAGGGTTACATTTGTGAATAGTGTTAGTATAATGTTTATTACTCTTTTTCGGAGTTTACCGAAACTGATTGATTGGAAGTCAATTGTACTACTTAATACTAAAAGAGTAGGATCCTCATCAATAGATTGATCCGTAAAGGAATAGTCAAACTACATCTACGAAGTGTCAGTATCAGGCTGCGGCTTCAAAACCGAAGTGGTGGTTGGATGTGAAGTGGAATTTTAGTTGTCGTAGTAGGCATACTGCTAGGAAAGTAGATCCGATGATTACGTGCAATCCGTGAAATCCTGTAGCCACAAAGAAAGTGGATCCATACACTCCGTCGGAGATTGTGAATGGTGCTTCGTAGTACTCTGAGGCTTGGAGGAGGGTGAAGTATACGCCTAGTGCAATGGTGATGGATAGTGCTTGGATTATGTGTTTTCGGTCCCCTTCTATTAGGCTGTGATGGGCTCAGGTAATGGATACTCCTGAGGCGAGGAGGATTGAGGTGTTTAGTAGGGGTACTTCTAGGGGATTTAGTGGGTGAATTCCTGTTGGTGGTCAGCAACCTCCTAATTCGGGTGTTGGTGCTAGGCTTGAGTGGTAGAAAGCTCAAAAGAATCCAGTGAAGAACAGAACCTCGGAAATAATAAATAAAATTATACCGTATCGTAAGCCTTTTTGGACAACTGATGTGTGGTGGCCTTGGAAAGTGCTTTCTCGAATAATGTCTCGTCACCATTGGTATATTGTCAAAGTATTGGTTAATAATCCTAGAGACAGTAAGAGTATAGAGTTAAAGTGGAATCATATAATTAGGCCTGATGTTATTAAAAGGGCTGATAGGGCTCCGGTAAGTGGTCATGGGCTTGGGTTTACTATATGGTATGCATGTGTTTGGTGGGTCATTATGTATTGTCGTGTAGGTATAAGCTTACTAGTAGTGTAAATACATAAGCTTGGATCAGAGCTACTGCAAATTCAAGAATAGTTAATAGAATGAGGATAATAAATGTGATAAAGGCTGTTATAGTACTGATGTTGAGTAGTGCTAATGTGGCCCCTCCGATTAGATGAATTAATAGGTGTCCTGCTGTAATGTTGGCTGTTAGTCGTACGGCTAGGGCTACTGGTTGAATAAATAGGCTAATAGTTTCAATGATTACGAGCATAGGAATTAATGGGGCGGGTGTTCCTTGTGGTAGAAAGTGGGCTAGTGATGCTTTGGTTTTATGGCGGAATCCTGTGAATACAGTTGCTGATCATAGGGGGATTGCTATACCCAGGTTTATTGATAGTTGTGTGGTGGGTGTGAATGAGTGTGGTAGTAGGCCTAGGATGTTTGTTGAGCCGATAAATATGATTAGAGATATGAGTATTAGTGATCAGGTTTGGCCTTTTTGGTTGTGAATAGCTATTATTTGTTTGGATGTTAGTTGGATTAGTCATTGTTGGACTGAGATTGTGCGGTTATTAATGAGTCGTTTGGGTGTTGGGAATAGTAAGCTTGGGAATATAATAATTAAGGTGACAATGGGTAGTCCTATTATCGTAGGGGTAATGAAAGAGGCAAATAAATTTTCGTTCATTTTATTTCTCAAGGGGTGTTATGTTTTTGGGTTTTGAGTTCAGTTGATTCTGGGCTTGCTGGGTATGAGTAGTTTGAGATTTTTAGTTGGAATAGAATAAATAATGTTATAATTATTGATGTAATTGTAATGAATCATGTAGATGTATCTAGTTGTGGCATACCATTGAGGGGAGATTTAGGTTCCCGATCTCTAACTTAAAAGGTTAGTGCTAACTAGCTTCTCAATGAACCTGTTAATATTGATGTTGACCATTTTTCGAAGTATTTTAATGGGACAAGTTCAAGTACAATGGGCATGAAGCTGTGGTTTGATCCGCAGATTTCTGAACATTGCCCGTAATAAAGGCCAGGTCGTGTGGATATTAGGGTTGTTTGGTTTAGTCGTCCTGGGATAGCATCCGTTTTTAAACCGAGGGATGGGACGGCTCATGAGTGTAGTACATCTTCAGAAGACACTAATATTCGAATTGTTATTTCTATTGGCAGAACAACTCGATTGTCTACTTCTAGTAGTCGTATTTCTCCAGGTTTAAGATCTGATGTGGGGATTATGTATGAGTCAAAGGTGAGGTCTTCATAGTCTGTATATTCATAGCTTCAGTATCATTGATGTCCTATGGTTTTTACAGTTAAGGCTGGATTATTAATTTCGTCTATTATATAAAGGATTCGTAATGATGGAAGGGCAATAAGAATTAGAATAATAGCGGGCAGGATTGTTCAAATTGTTTCTACTTCTTGGGCATCCATTGTGCTAGTGTGTGTCAGTTTTGTTGTTAGTATAAGTGAAATGATATATAGCACTAAAGAGCTAATTAAGAATACAATTATTAGGGTGTGATCGTGAAAGTGTAGGAGCTCTTCTATGATGGGTGAAGTGGCGTCTTGGAAGCCTAGTTGAAAGGGGTAAGCCATAGAGGCATATAGGGCTTTCACCTATAATATAACTTCGACAAAGTTATGTAATATTTTACTAATACCTCGATTATCGAGAAAGACATAGTGGTTATGACGTTGGCTTGAAACCAGTGGGAGAGGGTTCGATTCCTTCCTTTCTTATGCTTATTTTAGGTTAATATATGTTGGCTCTTCAAATGTGTGATAGGGAGGAGGACATCCGTGTAGTCATTCTAGGTTTGTGCTTGTTAGTTCTACTGCAGATACTTCTCGTTTTGATGCGAATGCTTCTCAGATAATGAAGATTATTAATATCACTGCTGTTAGTGAGATGAATGAGCCTATTGAGGAAATAGTATTTCATGCTGTGTATGCGTCAGGATAATCGGAGTATCGTCGAGGTATTCCGGATAGTCCTAGAAAGTGTTGTGGAAAGAATGTTATATTTACTCCTACGAATATGATTACAAAGTGAATTTTTGCTCATGCTTGGTTGAGCGTGTACCCAGAGAATAGGGGGAATCAGTGAACAAAGCCTCCTATAATGGCAAATACTGCTCCTATAGATAAGACATAGTGGAAGTGTGCGACTACATAATATGTATCATGTAGTACAATATCTAGGGAAGAATTAGCTAGTACAATGCCCGTTAGACCTCCTACGGTGAATAGGAAGATGAAGCCCAGAGCTCATAGTATTGCGGGTGATCATTTAATATTGCCGCCGTGCAGGGTAGCTAATCAACTAAATACTTTTACTCCAGTGGGAATAGCAATGATTATTGTAGCAGATGTAAAGTATGCTCGGGTGTCCACGTCTATTCCTACGGTGAATATGTGGTGAGCCCATACAATAAAACCTAAGAATCCAATGGACATTATGGCTCATACTATGCCTATATATCCAAATGGTTCTTTTTTACCTGAATAGTAGGTTACAATGTGGGAGATTATTCCGAATCCTGGTAAGATGAGAATATATACTTCTGGATGTCCGAAAAATCAGAACAGGTGTTGATAAAGGATAGGGTCTCCACCACCTGCTGGATCAAAAAAGGTTGTGTTCAGGTTGCGGTCTGTCAGTAGTATAGTAATGCCAGCTGCTAGAACTGGCAGGGATAGTAGAAGTAGTACGGCTGTGATTAGTACTGATCAGACGAATAGGGGTGTTTGGTATTGAGACATTGCGGGAGGTTTTATGTTAATAATTGTGGTAATGAAATTAATAGCCCCTAGAATTGATGATACACCTGCAAGGTGTAGGGAGAAAATTGTTAAATCAACTGAAGCCCCTGCATGGGCTAAGTTTCCAGCTAAAGGCGGATATACAGTTCATCCAGTACCCGCTCCGGCTTCTACTATTGAGGATGCCAGTAGTAATAGGAAGGATGGTGGAAGTAGTCAGAAACTTATGTTGTTTATACGTGGAAAGGCTATATCGGGAGCTCCGATTATTAGCGGTACGAGTCAGTTGCCAAAACCCCCAATCATGATGGGTATTACTATAAAGAAGATTATTACAAAGGCATGAGCTGTAACAATTACATTATAGATTTGGTCATCGCCAAGTAGAGTTCCGGGTTGACCTAGTTCAGCGCGAATTAGTAGGCTCAAGGCAGTGCCCACCATTCCTGCTCAGGCACCAAATAGTAGGTATAGGGTGCCGATGTCTTTGTGGTTTGTTGAGTATAGTCAACGATTTACGAACATAGGTAAAATGGCTGAGCAAGCATTAGACTGTAAATCTAAAGACAGAGGTTAAGCCCTCTTTTTGCCAAACCCTGTGATGAATCAACAAATTGAATTGCAAATTCAAAGAAGCAGCTTCAATTCTGCCGGGACTTCTCCCGCCTTTTTTTCCCTGCGGCGGGAGAAGTAGATTGGTGCCAGTTGACTATTGTGTTTAGCTGTTAACTAAAAGTTTCGTGGGTATGTAATCCCACCAATCTAGTGAGGGTTTAGCTTAATTAAAGTGTTTGATTTGCATTCACTTGATGTAGGATGAAGTCCTGCAGTCCTTAGGTTTTCAGGAGTTAAGTACTTTGTACTTGCTTAGAGCTTTGAAGGCTCTTGGTCTGTATTAACCTAAATTCCTAGTTTAGGGATGAGAGGGCTGGTGTTATAGGTAGGATTAGTGTCGATAGTACAATTATTGTGGGAAGTAGTTTTATTTGTTTTGTGTGTTCGAATTGTCATTTTATTTTTATATTGTTGGTGGATGGGAATATAGTCAGTGAGGAGGAGTAGGCTAGTCGTATGTAGAAATATAGGTTTAGTAGTGCTGCTATTGCTATGAGTGTTGGCATGATGATGCTTTCATTTTTTGTTATTTCTTGAATGATTATTCATTTTGGTATAAATCCTGATAGTGGAGGCAGGCCTCCTATTGAGAGTAGGGTTACTATTATTAGGCTTGTAATGATGGGTATTTTGTTTCATGTATGGGATAGGGATAAAGTCGTGGTTGCTGAGCTGTGGATTAATAGTATGAATATTGCTAGTGTTATTGTGATGTAGATTAGTAAGTTTAAGATTGTTATGGTTGTGTTGTATGGTAATACTGCTGTTATTCATCCTATGTGTGCAATTGATGAGTATGCTATGATTTTTCGAAGTTGGGTTTGGTTTAGCCCTCCTCACCCTCCGATTAAAATTGATAGTATGGCTATAGTTAGTATTAGGCTTGGGTTGATTGATTGTGGGATTTGGCATAGTACTGATAATGGGGCTAGTTTTTGTCATGTTAGTAATAGTAGGCCTGCCTGTAGTGAAATGCCTTGGGTTACTTCTGGGACTCAGAAGTGGAAAGGTGAGAGTCCTAGTTTTATGGCCAGGGCCATGGTTATTATTGTTATTGCTACTGGGTTAAATATTTTTGTAATAGTCCATTGGCCAGAATATAGGAGGTTGATGATGATGGCTATTATTAGTATTATGGAGGCTGTGGCTTGTGTTAGGAAATATTTTGTGGCTGCTTCTGTGGCTCGTGGGTTAAAGTTTTTTATTAATACTGGGATTATTGCTAATAGGTTTATTTCGAATCCGATTCAGATGAGTAGTCAGTGTGAGCTGGTTATTACTAGTATGGTTCCGGATATTACTGTTATGATAAGGGTGGCGTAGATAATGGGATTTATTAGTATGGGAAGGGTACGAACCAACATTTTCGGGGTATGGGCCCGATAGCTTAGCTTAGCTGACCTTACTGTAGAATGTGGTGTATTTTGGTAGCACGGAGAATTTTGAATTCTCAGGTTTAGGTTTGAGTCCTATTGTTCTAGAAATAAGAGGGTTTGAACCTCTATTTTTTACTCTATCAAAGTAACTCTTTTATCAGACATATTTCTATGATTGTGGGGGAATGCTTGCTGTTATAATAGGGAGTGAGATGTGTCATATACATAGGGCTAGTGTTAGGGGCAGGAAGCTTTTTCATAGTAAATGTATTAGTTGGTCATATCGGAATCGTGGGTATGATGCTCGAATTCATAGGAAGGTAATTGTTAATGCGAGTGTTTTTAGTACGAAGTTGATTGTATATAGTTCTGATGTGTGTGGGTCGTGGAATGTTCCTAGGAAGAGAATTGCTGTAAATGCATTTATTATGATGATGTTGGCATATTCTGCTATGAAGAATATGGCGAAGGGTCCGGCTGCATATTCTACGTTAAAGCCTGATACAAGTTCTGACTCTCCTTCTGTGAGGTCGAACGGGGCTCGGTTGGTTTCTGCTAGGGTTGAGATAAATCATATTATGGCCAGGGGTCAGGATGTAAAGATTATTCAAATGTGCTCTTGTGTTGTGATTAGGGTGGACAGGGTATATGATCCATTTATTAGGAGCACTGATAGCAGAATGATTGCCAGTGTCACTTCATATGAAATTGTTTGGGCTACTGCTCGTAGGGCCCCGATGAGTGCGTATTTTGAGTTGGATGCTCATCCTGATCATAGGATGGAGTAGACTGCTAGGCTTGATATGGCTAGCATAAATAGTACTCCTAGATTTATGTTAATTAGAGGGTAGGGTATTGGTAGTGGAACTCATATTGTTAGTGCTAGAGATAAGGCTAGGATTGGTGCAATAATGAACATGGAGATTGAGGATGTGGCTGGTCGTAGGGGTTCTTTGGTGAATAGTTTTAGGGCATCGGCGATGGGTTGGAGTAGGCCGTAGGGGCCCACAACGTTAGGTCCTTTTCGTAGTTGCATATAACCCAGCACTTTTCGTTCTACTAGGGTGAGGAATGCTACGGCTAGTAGGATAGGAATGATTAGGCTTAGAATGTTAATTATGAACATGCTATTAGGGAGAGGAGTTGAACCTCTGGTGATAAAGGTTTAAGTTTTACGCAATTACCGGTCTCTGCCACCCTAATGTGCCCTGTTCTAGGGCTGGATTTATTATGAGTTAATTAAGTTAAGATTATATCATTAATTATCTCTGAGACGCGTTTGTGAGGTTGGTCCCATTTCTCTTGTCCTTTCGTACTGGGAGAAATTTATAATAGATAGAAACCGACCTGGATTGCTCCGGTCTGAACTCAGATCACGTAGGACTTTAATCGTTGAACAAACGAACCTTTAATAGCGGTTGCACCATTTGGGTGTCCTGATCCAACATCGAGGTCGTAAACCCTATTGTCGATAGGAACTCTAGAATAGGATTGCGCTGTTATCCCTAGGGTAACTTGTTCCGTTGATCAAAATTTTGGATCAATAAGTGATGTTGTGGTTATTTTGACTGGTTTGTCTAGATTAAAATCACTCGGAGGGTTTTTTGTACTCCGAGGTCACCCCAACCGAAATTGCTAGTCCATGTTAAGTTATGTTTTATCCCTTTGTGGTTGAATTGTTTAACTTTTGGAATAGTTAATTAAAGCTCCATAGGGTCTTCTCGTCTTATTTTTTTATTCCCGCCTCTTCACGGGAAGGTCAATTTCACTGATTGGAAGTAAGAGACAGTAAAACCCTCGTGTGGCCATTCATACAAGTCCTTATTTGGAGAACAAGTGATTATGCTACCTTTGCACGGTCAGAATACCGCGGCCGTTAAACTGGTGTCACTGGGCAGGCATTGCCTCTAATACTAGTAATGCTAGAGGTGATGTTTTTGGTAAACAGGCGGGGTTTGTGTTTGCCGAGTTCCTTTTACTTCTTTTAATCTTTCCTTGGTGCACTCCTGTGTTGGGTTAACAATGTAATTGATAAACGTTTTAGTGTTGTTTTGGTTTATTGATTGTTAATTATCAGTGTATTATTAGTTACTGATGTAAGCGTGTGCGAGGAGAAGGGCTTCTTGTTACTCATATTAACATTATTGCTTCTATGTTTTAATAGATTAGTCCGGTATTGGGCTAGGAGTTTGTTATTAGTTTTTGGGATTATGTTGGTGGATTTGTTGAGCTTTAACGCTTTCTCAATTGATGGCTGCTTTTAGGCCTACTATGGTAATATTAAGATTTTACTCTCTAGTCAAGGTTGTATCCGTTTCTAAAAAGCTGTACCTTTTTAGACTATCTCTTAAAAATACATTGGAATTTAGGGTTTTTGAGGCATTTTTAAGGTTGAACTGAAATTCTTTCTCGGACAACCAGCTATCACCAGGCTCGTTAAGCTTTTCACCTCTACCTACAAGTCTTCTCACTATTTTGCTACATAGACGAGTCAGGTCTTTTAAACTGCTCATAGGTAGCTCGTCTGGTTTCGGGGTATCTAGCTAAAGTTCTCTTTGTTAGATTTTTTCTGGTTAAATCATTATGCAAAAGGTAGAAGGGGTAATCTTTGCTTTTTTTTACTTTTATTTTATTCTTTCATCTTTCCCTTACGGTACTATCTCTATAGCGTCAGGATAAAAATTTCTATCTCCTATACTTTAATGTTAGGTGAATGTTTTATTTTATTTTGGTATATTTTTGTATTTGTTTAGTATGTTGAGCTAGCTTTGGTTCAAAGTACCCATACATTGTGGGATCTTCTAGGTGTAAACTAGGTGCTTTAGTTTAAGCTATGCTTTGGTAATCCAAGCACACTTTCCAGTATGCTTACCTTGTTACGACTTGTCTCTTCTTGCATGGTTGTGTAATTAAATATAGGTTATTTTTATTACTACATGCTTGAGGAGGGTGACGGGCGGTGTGTGCGTGCTTCATGGCCTTATTCAATCAAGCACTCTATTCTTGATTTACTGCTAAATCCTCCTTTGGTTTTTAGTTTCATAAAAACTTTCGTATGGTGGGTATTCTTATGTAGAAAATGTAGCCCATTTCTTTCCAACCCATAAGCTACACCTTGACCTAACGTTTTTATGTGTTATGATTGTGCTTACTATTGTTCCTTTTTAGGGTTTGCTGAAGATGGCTGTATACAGGCTGAATTGGCAAGGGTTGGTGAGGTTTATTGGAGTTTATTGATTATAGAACAGGCTCCTCTAGGTGGATGTGAAGCACCGCCAAGTCCTTTGAGTTTTAGGCTGTTGCGAGTAGTACTCTGGCGAATAGTTTTGTTATGTGACTATTTGGGTTTAGGGCTAGGCATAGTGGGGTATCTAATCCCAGTTTGGGTCCTAGCTATCGTGTGTCAGAATTATTAGAGTCACTTTCGTGGGTTATTTTATTTTAACTAGGGCTTTTTACAGCTTAGTTATAATTTAACTCTATTGTGGTTTTTTTTTCTTAAACACTCTTTACGCCGTGAATCTATTAATTTGGGTTAATCGTATGACCGCGGTGGCTGGCACGAGATTTACCAACTCTAATTAACATAACTTAGTCAAACTTTCGTTCATGGCTTAATTTTTATCACTGCTGTTTCCCGTGGGGGTGTGGTTGAGCAAGGCGTTATGAGCTACCGTCATAGGTGTGCTTGATACCTGCTCCTTTTGATCTTTAAGATCTGGAGGGCATTCTCACCGGGGCGCGGATACTTGCATGTGTAATTTTATTAAGAATTAATAGAAAGGCCAGGACCAAACCTGTGTGTTTATGGAGCTGTGAGGCTCATCTAGGCATTTTCAGTGCCTTGCTTTGATAATTTAAGCTACATTAACTATAAGCTGTATTTAAATTGTGGGCGTATACTTAAATAGGTGCTTATATTTTGGGAGGTTATTGTGTTGTAATTTTAAACTTATTTGTGGTAGATTGGCGTAAAAATCTAGGGGGGTAGGTGCCTGCTTTCGTAGCACGTATTTAAGTAAGTGTTTTATAAGATATAGTGGTTTGTGTTGTTAAATGTTGTTTAGTGTAAGTTAGGCTTATTGTATTTGTACATTCTGCTTTGTTTTTGGGGTTTGGCAAGGCGTTATGGGGTGTGCAGAGCATAAGTTTAATGGGGGGTAAGGGGGGTTTGAATGAGCTAATAATTTACCTGCTTATATGCGCGTGTACGCACGTGTACGCACGTGTAACCATTGACTGAATAGCACCTTGTTTAGGTTGTCGCGCCAGATCATGAATGTAGTGAAGTCCAGCTACAATTGATTTGACTGTGTTAGGGCCTTTGACGGCCATGGCTGAGTCCAAGCATCCCCAAAAATTAAAAAATACCAAATGTATGAAACCTCAGTTATGTGTGAGCATGGGCTGATTAGTCATTAGTGAGATGTCTTATTTAAGAGGAAAGAGTGGGCGATTTTAGGTGAGATGGTCCTGAAGTAAGAACCAGATGCCTGTTAAAGTTCATTAATAGAAACCCCCACAATCCATGGGCCCGGAGCGAGAAGAGGGATCCCTGCCAAGCGGGTTGCTGGTTTCACGCGGCATGGTAATCAAGCTCGTGATCTAATGGTGGTGATACGCATGTTGACTGGAATTATTTGACATGATATGTGCTATGTACGATCAATAATAATATGTACTATGTAATATTAATAATAATATGTACATGCTTATATGCATGGGGACTAGCAATTAATGCACGACGTACATAGGACTATAATATATTAAATTTTTTGTTTTTAACGGTTAAATTTTTAGGGTCGCATATTTGTATGTTTGTGCGGAATTTTTATGGGTTTTTTTGTTTTAAAGATAGTAATTAAGTACTTGGCGTTTTGGTTTGTATGTGAATGGAATACTTGTTTTGGTTG